ACCACTAAAGGATTTAATCGCAAACTTGACAGATAACCCAGAAACTCTAAATTTTCTTTAGATAATTGATTTATATTGACCTTTTGCGATTGAAACCATATGGAAAAATAACATTGCCATAAATTAACAAAATAATATTTCCATTTATTCATCAGAAGCGGCGTATCCTTTGTTGCCAGAATGCATTTTCCGCTATATCTAACATAATGTATGAAAGGATCCTTTAGCAACCCTAGGATCGCCGGAAAATTTTTAACAAAGACTTTTAAAAAATGTTGTATTTTTCCATAGAATAAAATTCGCTCAAAAAGGACTTCATAAGATGTCGATCGTAAATGAGAAGACCGCTTGCGTAGAAAAAAAAAGATGGATTCGTATTCACATACATGAGAATTATATAAGAACAAGAAAAATCTTGGATTCAAAATTGATTTTTTTTTTATATCAAAATTCTTCCAATTGCAATACTCGTATAGACAGAACCGAAAAAAATGCAAAGAAGAGGCATCTTTTACCCGGTAACGTAGGGTTTGAACCAAGATTTCTAGATGGATGGGATAAGGTATTAGTACATCTAACACATAATTAAAATGTGATAATTTGTCTTCTAAAAAGGGAAATATTGAATGAATTGATTGTAAATTATAAGATTTTTTTAATTGTTTTCCTTCGAAAGAGGATCTTAATCTTAGGGAAAATGGAATTTCTACAATCACTGCAAATAAAACAGATATCATTTGATAATAGAAAAGATTGGTATGCCCCGAAAAGTTATTTTGGCTCAAATCCTTAGTGGTAATAATCAAACGATTCTGTTCAGACATCCGCAAAATTAAGCGTTTAACAATTAGTGAACTATATTTTTTGTCATAATCCGCATTTTCCAAGAAAATAGAGCGATTTCTATTTAATCTATTTAAACCATGATCATAAGCAAGTACATAAATATACTCCCGAAAAAAAAGTGGATATAGAAAACTCTGTTGCCGAGCCCCGTCGAGCTCTAAATTTCCTTGAAATTTATCCATTTGGATTGAATTTCGATTTGAACTGAAAGTAAAGTATTTTTTTTATTGAGTTATGAAATGACACATAGTGCGATACGGTCAAAATGAGGTATTAGACTACGAAAGCACTAGATACCTCATAAACAGGTAGACTGCTAACCGGATTCTCTATCTTTAATAGGTTTCTGTTCGTTATATTTATATTATAGAATAACAAAAAAAAAAATGATTAGAAATCCTTTATTTTTTTACCTAATCGCTCTTTTGATTTTGGAAATATATTTTTTTATCAATATACTGCTTCTTTTACACATCCATCTCCAACCTAATACAAACGTACTAGGGAAAATATAATTAGGACTAATGAAAAAATTTAAAATAACACGCAAGAAAAAAATTCCTTCCCATACCCGTATTAGGCACTAATCTATTTTTAACATTTAATTAGATCGGGTAATTTTTCAAATTACGAATGGAAGATCGTTTCTTTTTTTTTTTCCTGGAATCAGGAAAACTGGTTTTTTATCCATCCATTTATATTTATTAACTCGACCCAAATTAGAATTACTTTTTTTTTGTTCGACACCGAAAATAAGGTTGTACCGATCAGGAAAGCAAAAAAAATGTTATCTGAATTCTCCCTTGATACGACATGCTATTTTTTCCATTCATTCCTTTCAGGATCAGTCGTGGTCTTACAAACTCTACCGTAGATCTGTACGAATCCTTTTCTTCATACAAATGTGTAAAAGATGCTAGTCGCACTTAAAAGCCGAGTACTCTACCGTTGAGTTAGCAACCCCCCAAAAAAATACTGCAAATATGTAGATACAACCAGAATAAAAAAAAACACAGTTATGTGTGCGTCCGGGATAAATAGATCTATTTATCTATGAGAGAATTATATTTGGTCGATACACTGTTGTCAATATGATTGTGAATTTTTAATATATTGAAAAAAAAAAAAAAAATAAAAAGCTTAATCCCTCGGTTTGTTAGTTCATACAATGAATGAAAATGAAAACTAAGCCAGTTAGGGTAATATCAAATCTTTTTATATTTTTTTAGACCCAATTTTATGACCTTTAATTTTTAATGAATAATGAAGAAATTATTCATATAATAAAATATATATTCATATAATAAAATATATATATTAGTTTTATTCAGAATTAATATATTATTTTATATTTTATATACAGTATTATTTTCATAAATTTGTTTATGATTATAAAACATAGTAGTTGTTATCAGGTTTTTTTAGTATTCGTACCTTAGTAGGAATACTAAAAACAAATTGAAATTATAAAAAAAATTGATGTAAGCGAAAGAGGAGGAAATAAAAGAGTAGATAAAATTGGATACTAAGCTATATATGAGTCTTTCACACCCTCTTTTTTATATTTCATTAATTCAATTTCGCTTAATTAAGACTTAATTCCGTAAAAATCCCGGCCTTCTTTGAAATATCATGAACTGTTCTTGTTGGTTGAGCGCCTTTTTTAAGGAAATCAAGAATAGCAGGAAGATTTAAATAAGTTTGGTTTGTTATCGGATCATAAAAACCCACTTTCCGAAGATCTCTTCCTTCTCTTCGGGATCGAACATCAATTGCAACGATTCGATAAACTCATTGGGATAGATGTATATGAATAAGACCCCCCCCCTAGAAACGTATAAGAGGCTTTGGCCTCGTACGGCTCAAGAAAAATTTTTAATGAGTAGAAGTTAACTCTATGTATAAAATACAAATATTAAATAGATTAATAAAAACATTTAATAAATTAGCCAGTATTGAAACCCAAAAAAGTTTTTCCACAAAAAGCATTCGTAACATTCGTACTCTCGTAACTCAAGTTAAATAACTCTCAAATATCTCAACAAAGAACCCTTTTCTTTTTATTGAGTAGTCTCTAACCCTTTTTTTGTTTGTCTCATTTTTTATTTTTTTATAATCAATTTTTATTCTTCATTTTGATATAGTTGTTCAAACAATTTAAAACTGGATTTACTTGTTTCAGAATTCGTTATCCTTACTTTGAATCTTTGGGTTTAGACATGACTTCGGTGATCTTGAATTGTTTTATTAAAAAGGGCAGCAACAAGCCCCTTATTTTGTTTATGATTTCTTTCTTCAAAGACTCATACAAACGCTTGATTAACGCATGATAGACTTTTGATTCAAAGAATTTTACAATTTTAAGAAAAATTACTTTTCCGTTGTAAAATTGCTTGAAGGGCTTTTTCAATATAAAAAGACTTACGAAGTTGTTCCAACTTATTGATTCGCACTAACCCTAGATCCTTACTCCTGCGAAAGGAAAAAAACTTTCTATTCTCCTCGAGCTCCATCCTGTACTCTTTTTTATATTCCAAAAAAGTGTATCACTCTAGTAAATATCACTCTAGTAAAATAGAACACAAAATGTCGAGCCAAGAGCACCTATATTCCTATATAAAAAGTGGCGGATCAAAAAATCCACAGCAGATCATGTCCTTCAATTCAAGTCGCACGTTGCTTTCTACCACATCGTTTTAAACGAAGTTTTACCATAACATTCCTCTAGTTTGTGTAATTGATTCAATTGTGGAATCATGAATAGTCATAGTTCAGCCAGTATATCGTAATCTATACTTTTTCTTTCTCTATGAATGGAATAGTGAATTTACGCGTAAAAGGTTCAGTCAGAATTCAAATGAATCCCATATTAGATTGTATATATGTAAAATCTAAATTTGAATAGAAAAATATATTTATATATATATAAATATATTTTTTTTATTAAACAGAAAGATGGTGTACAAAGGCAATAGAAGATTTATTCCGTAATGACTGTACTCTGGGACGGAAGGATTCGAACCTCCGAATAGCGGGACCAAAACCCGTTGCCTTACCGCTTGGCTACGCCCCATTTCGGTTTTTATTCAAGACTACTAAAAGAGTAATATTGCTATAGGTTGTTCGTCAATTCAATTTCAGCCCAAATTTAATATGGATTACATTGGTGCTATATTTTTGACACGTGTAGATAGCAAATCAAACTGACTTTATTGATCATTACGTAGAATTCAATTAAGATATTGTATGAAAATATTATTTCTTTAATTCTCATAAGAGAATTAAAGGATTTTTGATTGAGTAAGTTCAACAAAGTCTTTTTAGACTATCTTTCTTTATTTTTTTCCTTATATAAAAAATATATTAATAACTCAATCAAAATTAAATTATCCACAAGAACACCAATTTTTTTTATGCTTAATATATTTAATTTGATCTGTATTTGTTTTAATTATGCCCTTTTTTCAAGCACTTTTTTAGTCGCCAAATTGCCGGAGGCCTACGCCTTTTTGAATCCAATCGTAGATGTTATGCCCGTAATACCTCTTTTCTTTCTTCTCTTAGCCTTTGTTTGGCAAGCAGCTGTAAGTTTTCGATGAAATTCTTAATACTGTCTTATAAAAACTCACGATTTTTATTATTCCAAAAATTAAAAAGATCAAAAAAATCTTGACGTATGAACGAACTCTCAATTCAAACATTGCTTTTTTTTGTAGCCATACTAAATCTGGATCATTTTATTTCCTAAATTTTATCCTCTTTTCCCTAAATGAAAGAACCTAATTAGATTCGAGCCCACAAAAAAAATATCTAGATGTTGATATGTAAATCTGTTTGAATATGAAAGACTCTACTATTATCTTATTACAAATGACTTTTTGAAACCTTATTATTTTTTTTTTTTTAGCTTGCTTTTTTGGTATCCAAATTAGATATTTGGTATAAAAATAGAGAATCTATTCTCTTTTTTTTTTTAGTAAGATCTTGGAGATTGTGTAATGCTTACTCTCAAACTTTTTGTATACACTGTAGTTATATTCTTTGTTTCTCTCTTCATATTTGGATTCCTATCTAATGATCCAGGACGTAATCCAGGACGTGAAGAATAAAAAAGAAAGGTTTTTTATTGCTTTTTTTAATTAGTGGAAATGCTCAATTTTATTAGTATTTTATCTATTACACATCATCAAAAGGAGAAAGGGAAAGAGAGGGATTCGAACCCTCGGTACGATTAACTCGTACAATGGATTAGCAATCCAACGCTTTAGTCCACTCAGCCATCTCTCCTAATCGAAAAGGGATACTTATTAGGTTCCATTATAAAAAAAGGCTTGAAAAACCTTCTCCACTTTATTCTTTAAAAGCTTTCTTTTTTTTTTTTTTTGTATAGATTATTCTTTATATATTTTTTTTTTAATTTTCTATATTTTATTATATATATAAATATATAATTTATTTTTATTATATTTATTATATATAATTTTTTTTTTATAATCTATTTATATATATATCTATTTATATATATATAAAATATATATTACTATTATATAACTTTTTTATAGAACTTTCTCAGTAATTCTATTTACATAAAAAATTTAGATAAAGATTAGATAAAGAAAAGGCTCGAACTCGAAAGATAAATAAAACCACAATAATAAAAATAGAGAATCCTCTTTTTATTTAGTCTCGTCCAAACACAAGTAAAAGATCTTTTTTATTTTAATAGCCTGGCCTGGTCAGTCCCCAGCCGGGCCTTTTTTGTTAAAGTTAAAAGACTCATCCAATGGAGTTTTAGAAAAAAAAAAGATCCGGAATGTAAAAAAAATGAAATCCGCTTTACTTTAATTTTATATATAATTTTTTTTTATCTTTTTTTTAATTACATACACCCCCGATTACTTTGTTCGACAAAAGGTCAATTTATATACAATAATTGCATTGTAGCGGGTATAGTTTAGTGGTAAAAGTGTGATTCGTTCCTTTAATCCCTTTAATAGTTAAAGGGTCTCTCGGTTTGATTCATCTTCCGATCAAAAACTTTATTTCTTAAAAGGATTTAGTCCTTTACCTTTCAATGAAAAATTCAAGGAAGATTATAGATTGTCGTAATTTTTATCCAAAGACTCTAATCAATTGTAAATTTGGATTATGAAATTCCGAAACATAATTTTTGAATTGTATGACTATTTACAATTCAATAAGTATAACAAGAGGATCCATGGATAAAGCTAGAAAAGTTTCTTTCTAATCGTAACTAAATCTTCAGTTCTATTCATCGTTTGGTATAGAAAAATTGAAGCAAAATAGCTATTAAACGAGAACTTTGGTTTACTAAAGACATCGACATATTGTTTTAGCTCGGTGGAAACAAAATACTTTTCCTAAGGATTCCGTTAAATAGAAATAAAGAACGAAGTAATTAGAAAGATTGTTAGAGTTCTCCTTTTCTATCTTCTAGAAGGATCATCTATAAAGCAAAATTTTCTGTGAAAGCACCCAGAAGGAAAAAAAGCTAACATAGATGTTATGGGTCGTTTTTTTATTTGCTAATTTCTCCATACATCATAAAGGAGCCGAATGAAACCAAAGTTTCATGTTCGGTTTTGAATTAGAGACGTTAAAAATATAAAAATGATCGATCGGCGTCGACTAAAACCCTTAGCCTTCCAAGCTAACGATGCGGGTTCGATTCCCGCTACCCGCTCTAAATTCTAAATTGCCCCCTTCCCCCCCTTTTTTTTTTTTTTTTAGAGACAATTTTATGTATTAGAGTTGTCTAATAGCAATTGTGTATTGAAGTGAATTCAATACACAATTGCTAAAAATATTTCGCACCTTCTTTTTTTTTTTTACAACTGTAAAGTAAAAAAAAAAAAGCGAAAAGCGTCCATTGTCTAATGGATAGGACATAGGTCTTCTAAACCTTTGGTATAGGTTCAAATCCTATTGGACGCAATATAAATAATAATTTTTTATTATATTTAGAAAAAAGATAAGAAAGAATATAGAATAAGAAAGAAATTCTAAATGCTTTAAGATTTAATATTAAACAGATATTAATTATATATTTCTTTCTATTATATACTTAAACTTAGATATACTTCTATTTATAGAATTTATTAAAAATTAAATTAAAGAAAAAATTAACTAAAAAAAAAAAAAAAAGAATGATCCATTTACTTTTTTAGACTTTCTCCTGAAGTAGAAAACGTTCCAGTTGTTCTTGAATACCTTCTTTCAACAAGCTTTCTGCTTCAGCGGTTAATGTCTTGGTAGAGGATATTATTTCTTGGAACTGAGGTTTATTCGTTTTTAAGTAAGTGCGTAACTGAACGAGAAATTTTCTTACTTGTCCAATTTCTAATCCATCCAGATAACCATTTGTTCCGGTATAAATGGTCATTATCTGTTCTTCCACTGTGAGAGGAGCTGATTGGGATTGTTTCAGTAACTCACGCAATCGTTGACCTCTTGCCAATTGATTCTGAGTAGCTTTATCGAGATCAGAAGAAAATTGGGCAAAGGCCTCTAATTCAGCGAATTGAGCCAATTCCAATTTTAATTTTCCAGCTACCTGTTTCATCGCTTTTATTTGAGCGGCGGATCCTACTCTCGAGACAGAAATCCCTACATTAATTGCAGGTCTGATTCCAG